CTAGTTATATCATCTGCAATCGCCTGAATTTCAAGACGTTCTTCAAACCAATCATACACTTTATTGAGATAGGTAAACCGAGGATTCTCCCCCTCTGAGAACCGTATATAAGAATTTCATCTCGTACGGCTCAAACAAAAACACCAAAATACTGGTTGTAACAGATATTTGTAATAAAAAATTGAAAACTTTTTAATCCTATGATTTGAGTCAATTTTTTCTCAAAATACGAAAGAATAAAAATCCAAAAAATTTTCTTTTTTCTTTGTGGTTATAATGCTAAAATATCAAGTCGGCTCATTCGTGTTTATATTATGGATCATTATGGGCCTCTTGAATCTTCTATTTACCTATTTTTTTTTTATTTATTATTTTTATTTGTGGGTAATGAGACTTTACTCTTGTTTTCTTTATTATTTATTGATAGGAATTCTCTTGTTAAGACCCTATGAATCAATTAAAACCACAGATTCATACTAGAACCACGACGAGTCAATAAAACCTTCCAAAACAAAAGAAAAAAGTTCAAAAATTCTCTGAGTAAGAACCTTTGGTTCATCGCTTATTCAATTATTTTTTATAATGAAAATAAAAAATGCAAAGAAACGTCTTTAATAATAAAAAAAAAAAAAAAGAATAAACGGGAGTTGGAAAAAAAAAAATTGTTGATTTATCACTTCTAACTCTTTTTTTGGAGTCCGGCCGCGAGGTCTGATAAGTATGAATCATAGTTATAATATTTTTGAATTTATTTCATATATTGCGTGCTCCAGATACTAGACTAGACTGAATATCCAACGAAATAAAACCATTTTGATCAAGATGACAGATTTTTTTTCTGTAGTATCCATAGGATCCATTATAACAAGTCACACACTCATATTCCGGAAATACATAAAAAAAAAAAAAAAAATTCCACGATCGAACTACCAAACAAGAGTGGGATAAAAACGGGAGACCCAGAATATTTCTATTGAGCAGTTATTTAGGGGTTCTTGTGAATCGAATCTAATTCATTGAAATTCCGTCCAGTAAAATGGAAGAATTATAAATCTCCAAAATAATAGACAAAAATATCGCAAATAGAGCCATCGCAACACCCATCAAAGGAGTAGTTCCCCAACCAGGAGCTACTTTCCCATATTCCGAATTCAATGGTTTCAGTAAATCCCCTATAATCGTTCGTCTTGGACCAGATCTAGAACTATCCTCAACTGTTTGTGTAGCCATAAATTCTATTTTGTATTGATTGAGATCTGTTGACTTTGTATACCATTCCATTGTAAATAAATAATCTTATCATAGATCCATTGTGGTCTTGAAATTATATAAAAATGGAAACAGCAACTCTAGTTGCCATCTCTATATCTGGTTTACTTGTAAGTTTTACCGGGTATGCCTTATATACTGCTTTTGGGCAACCCTCCCAACAACTAAGAGATCCATTCGAGGAACACGGAGACTAGTTGAAGTAAAGTAAAGAGCCTCCAAATATTAGGAGGCTCTTTACTTCAATTGAGATAATGAAAAATCATTTCATCTTTTTAGTTGGAACTTTAGGTGGTTCGCGAAAAAAGATAGCGAAAAAAATGATTCCTAGAGTCGAGACTAAGAGGAATGTATAAACCAATGCTTCCATAGATTTAATTTCGGTTTACAATTATAGCTTCCATACCTATTTATTGGGGAATTTTTTCCGGATAAAGTTCAAGACAAAAGTCAAAAAAACAAAAAGGCAGCAATCCAAATCAAGATTTATCCGGTATTGTATCTATGTCAAATCACAAAAATAAAGGCAAAAAATAACCGAGCAATGTTATATCAGACTACTTGTCTTCTTGTAGTTGGATCTCCAAGTTTTTGGAATGCACCAAATTCTACTTGCGCATCCAAATCTGGATCAATACCAGCAAAGACATCTCTGAACAAGGTTCTAGCACCATGCCAAATGTGTCCGAAGAAGAAGAGCAAAGCAAACGAAGCATGCCCAAAAGTAAACCAACCCCTTGGACTACTACGAAAAACCCCATCGGATTTCAAAGTAGCACGATCTAATTCAAAAATTTCACCCAATTGAGCACGTCTAGCATATTTTTTCACAGTAGCAGGCTCACTATAACTAATTCCATTGAGTTCACCGCCATAGAACTCAACAGTTACACCTACTTGTTCAACACTATACTTCGATTCTGCCCTTCTAAAAGGAACATCAGCTCTAACAATTCCGTCTCCATCTACCAAAACAACCGGAAATGTTTCAAAAAAAGTGGGCATACGACGTACAAAAAGTTCACGCCCTTCTTTATCTTTAAAAATGGGGTGTCCTAACCACCCAACAGCTATTCCATCTCCGTTGTCCATGGAGCCCGCTCTGAATAATCCACCTTTTGCGGGATTATTGCCGATGTAATCATAAAAAGCTAATTTTTCCGGAATTTTAGACCAAGCTTGGGATAAACTTTGATTTTCGGCTAGGCCAGCACCCACTCTTCGATATATTTCTTGCTGGAAGTATCCCTGATCCCATTGATAACGAGTAGGACCAAATAATTCAATGGGGGTAGTTGCTGAACCATACCACATAGTTCCAGCAACAACAAAAGCTGCGAAAAAGACAGCAGCAATACTACTGGAAAGTACTGTTTCAATATTTCCCATACGTAATCCTTTGTATAGACGTTGGGGCGGACGGACACTAAGATGGAACAGGCCCGCTAATATACCCAATGTACCTGCTGCAATATGATGAGAGGCTATTCCTCCCGGAACAAAAGGATCAAACCCTTCCACACCCCACGCTGGATTAACAGATTGTACCCTTCCGGTTAATCCATAAGGATCGGACACCCATATTCCAGGACCATATAATCCTGTTACATGAAATGCACCAAAACTAAAGCAAGCCACCCCTGCAAGAAATAAATGAATTCCAAAAATCTTCGGTAAATCCAAAGAAGGTTTTCCTGTACGTTCATCACAAAATATTTCTAGATCCCAATACACCCAATGCCAAATAGATGCCAAGAAGCATAAGCCAGAAAACACAATATGTGCTCCGGCTACACCTTCGTAACTCCAAATACCCGGATTCGTTATAGTCCCTCCTGTGATACTCCAACCGCCCCATGAATTGGTTATTCCTAAACGAGTCATGAAGGGTATAACGAACATACCTTGTCTCCACATTGGATCAAGAACAGGATCAGAGGGATCAAAAACCGCTAATTCGTATAGAGCCATTGAACCGGCCCAACCAGCAACTAGAGCTGTATGCATTATATGAACAGAAAGCAAACGACCGGGATCATTCAATACGACGGTATGAACACGATACCAAGGCAAACCCATGGAAATACCCCTTTAGCAACGAAAAATAGACACTATGTAACTTTATTGCACTAAAAAAAACTAGTAGTAGGCTATGGACCTCCCCCTTTCAGGGGATTATCTCAGAGAAAGGATTACTATTTGGTCTATTATTTTAGTAATAATGGAAAAATTCGGTTCGTAGGAACAAAAAGAAGCAGATCTATTCTATACCCGATAAGTACCAATACGCAATGGTGAGTCGGAGTTGATCCTATTTTCTATGAGTGAATGCATACAGATTTATTCATCATACCAAAAAAAAAGACCTATTCGAAAGAATTTTCCTTTATTCATTCTGTCTTACTTTTTTATGAACTTATTCAATTTATATATATATAATATGATAAAAAAAGGTAAAATTTGATAAAGACAAATCGTATTTATTAAGACAATAAACCTGTGGTTACGCTTCCATATCAAAGTGAGCTATAGTACTTAATTATTTTTTTTTCTTTCATTTTATGCCTATTGGTGTTCCACAAGTACCTTTTCGAAGTCCTGGAGAGGAAGATGCATCTTGGGTTGACGTATAGTGCGACTTGTCAGATATATTGGGTCATATGGGATTTCCCCGTTCTCTCCCCCGATCGAGATATCCTCTCTTTCGCCCAAGAAAGATTGATTGAATTATCAAAAATTTGGAGCGTGAAGTGTAATTAGATCTTTTTTTTTGAGGGGGTATACAGATTAATCTTATCAATTAGAAAAATTTATGGTTTGCTTGGTTGGACCAATAAAACGAAGTATAGAGGCTCCGTTTAGAAAAAACCCAATTTTGAATATATGGATTCGATAATTACTACTTGTATCATATTTTAGTTATAAATAGCAGTGATCTAAAACTGCTAATCAATCGAGTCATATGATGAATACGTTGAATATTTGGTATAAAAAACATAAAAATAAATTAAAAAAAAAAAAGAAGTCGTAGCAAAAAGACATGGTATTTAGGCATTTGTCCTATATGTGCAAATCCAAATCAGGCGTATCTTTACTCGGAGTATAGCATAAACCTAAAAGAATTGAAGTGAAGAAGCCCATTCAGAAACAAGAAAATTACATCGTAATTTCAATTGGATTTCGATGAAAGAATACATCAATGAAAAGTTAGGTCAATAAATTGAATGAATTCGTTTTTTTTTATAGTATAGATTATAGATAAAGGAGCCAAAACGAATCTTTTTTGAAAAAAGGAAGGCCCGTTCCTTAGAAGTTAAAAAGATCCCGCTAAACTAAAAAAGACGGGAATCTAAACATTGATTCTTTTTTGTTTTCGCAATTTTTGTTGAACCGTATGCATCAAAAGGTGCATGTACGGTTCTTAAGGTATACAATTTTATCCTAATCAACCGACTTTATCGAGAAAGATTACTTTTTTTAGGCCAAGAGGTTGATAGCGAGATCTCAAATCAACTTATTGGTCTTATGGTATATCTCAGTATAGAGGATGATACCAAAGATCTGTATTTATTTATAAACTCTCCCGGCGGATGGGTAATACCCGGAGTAGCTGTTTATGATACTATGCAATTTGTGCGACCTGATGTACAGACAATATGCATGGGATTAGGCGCCTCAATGGGATCTTTTATTCTAGTCGGTGGAGAAATTACCAAACGTCTAGCATTCCCTCACGCTTGGCGCCACTGCTTTTTTTAGTTAAATTTGAGACAAAAAATAAAACAAAACTATGCCTTCGCCATATAAAAAATGAATATTAAGTAATAATAGCATGGCACTTTGAATTCGATATGAGACCCTTTTTTATTCTTTTGTTTTTTCTAAATCCTTAAAATTATGTATCGAAACAGTAGTATGAGATAAAGGGCATTTCCTATTTTATTTGATCTATCGAGGGCCCCCTCTTTCAGCGTCACAAACTTTTTTGTTTTCACAACAGAAGACTCTTAACAATATTTCGGTTATGAAAGAATATTAAAAAAAAAAAAAGAAACTTTGGGATTGCTGAATAAAAGACGACAAATAATAAAGCAACGGAGCCATCATAGTATTTTAAAATTACTTCAAAATAAAAGGAAGGGTGGTTATTGGATCATTTACTCCTCTGGGTCGGATAGATCCTATAGTTTCTATTCCTTTGATGGAAGGTCAAAATGAATTCCATTGTGAAGCCGTATGCAATGCACAAAAGATGCCTGTACGGTTGTTTCCATTTTTTTTTTGTTTTTTCTCGTTAACTCATCATGTGAGATAGAGAAACCATTTATTAAATCATCAGGGTAATGATCCATCAACCTGCTAGTTCTTTTTATGAGGCACAAACGGGAGAATTTATCTTGGAAGCGGAAGAACTACTGAAGTTGCGGGAAAGCATCACAAGAGTTTATGTACAAAGAACAGGCAAACCCTTATGGGTTATATCCGAAGACATGGAAAGGGATGTTTTTATGTCAGCAACAGAAGCCCAAGCTCATGGAATTGTTGATCTTGTAGCCGTTGAATAAAAAATAGAAAGAAGGTAGTTTATGCAAATCCGCAATTTGAGATTTTATCTTCTTACTGGGTTTAATAGAATATTTTCTATTAATTAATCTAGTATTATTAATACTATTAATTATTAATATATAATTTAGAACTAATTCATAATTATCCGGTTAGGATCGATCTAAACCAATTCATTAAGTATATGATTCAACATGCCAACTATTAAACAACTTATTAGAAACACAAGACAGCCAATCAAAAATGTCACCAAATCGCCCGCCCTTCGGGGATGTCCTCAGCGTCGAGGAACATGTACTAGGGTGTATGTGCGACTCGTTCAGATCATAGACTGGCACAAAAGAAAGAAAAGTATTTTTCCAGTATCAGTGATCAATACCAGTGAATTAATAGGATAGAATGGAAGAGCTACATTCACTATCTAAAAAAAAAAAAAAGATTTCTCGTACCCTTTATTGTGTATCAAATTTATGGTTTATATTGGTGCAAATCCAATCACCTCCATTTTCAATTTAAGATGAGAAAGAATTCCCCATTGGTAAGAAATGCTTATCCATTACGCGGAGAAAATACTATTTAACAGAAGGATTATATTATACCCTTCTTCTTGCAAAAACGGACTAAGAGGGTTAGCTACCCCGCGAATCTTCATAATTAAATACCGTTACTGCATAGGTAAATCTCATTGTGAAAGAACGATAATTCATGGGTAGAGCCAAAGAACGTGAACTGTACAAGTTAACAATAGAAAAGAACGAGCTCCGGTGTATAGAGAGGACCTCACCGTTTAAGAACTAACCATAGAAACGATGGAAACCACTATTTCTTTATCCATTTCTATTTTTTTTTTATTTACCTTTACTATGTTTTTTTGATACTTAGTATCAAAATATCAATACAATTTTTTATTATGAGATGAAATGCCTCCCCAAAAAAGAAAAAAAAAAATAGTGGTCGGGAAGGTTATAGTAGCAAAAGCCATTGGAATTTTTTTTTATACATTGGAAAAATCCGTTTTGTTATTAATAGACTAGGAAAGGAATAACTGAAAGAAAAGAAATCAATTAGTTATTCATCAAAGTTTTTTTTATTCAATGACCAGAATTAAACGAGGATATATAACTCGGAGACGTAGAACAAAAATGCGTTTATTTGCATCAAGTTTTCGAGGGGCTCATTCAAGACTTACTCGAACTATTACTCAACAGAAAATAAGAGCTTTGATTTCATCCTATCGGGATAGAGTTAGGAAAAAAAGGGATTTTCGCCATTTATGGATCGCTCGAATAAATGCAGTAGTTCGAGACAGTAAAGTATACTATACTTATAGTGAATTAATGCACAATCTGTACAAGAAGCAGTTGCTTCTTAATCGTAAAATACTTGCACAAATCGCTATATTAAATAGGAATTGTCTTTATATGATTTCAAATGAGATTAGAAAATAAGAAGAGTGGAAAGAATCCATCGGAATAGTTTAAATGGAGTTCCCTGCAGAATGAACGCCGGGAAGGTAGAGTAGAAATTAGTATGATAAATATCATCAAATTGTCAAAATGAACAAAGATGCTCAATAAAAAAAAAAAGATTGATTCTGCTTCGCTCATTCTTTTTTTTTATTCTTACAACACGAAAATCAAATCTAGGTTCTCGGATTTTTTGAACAAAGAATCAATCCTACTTTGAGCGTTTAGATTTTCATTTTTATTCAATTGAAGGGTAAGCTTATTTATTTCTGGTTCTAAGACCAATAGTTCTAGCGATTGCCTCGCTTCTTTCAAATTGTTTTTCATTATTAAGAAAAGGTAACAAAGATAAAATACGAGCTTGTTTTATAGCAATAGTAATTAATCGTTGCTGTTTTAAAGTCAATCTATTTACTCGTCTAGATAATATTTTTCCTTGTTCACTAATAAATCGACTAATTAAACTCATGTTTCTATAATCAATTCGATCCCCCGATTGAATCGGGGGCAAACGCCTACGAAAAGATCGTTTGGATTTAAGAAGGAGTCGCTTTGATTTATCCATGGTTTGTTTATTCCTTATCCCGAAAATCCTATTTCAATCTGATAAAAAAAAACCGATTTAGAATTAAGAAATAGGATTTCTTTTTTTTTTTTAATAGAAAATCTATTTTCTATATGTCATTTTTCATTTTCCTTGGAATGGAAGGGTTACACACAGACGGATCTATTTCTTTATCTCCCCATGAATCGTATGTTTGTAACAACAGCGACAGAATTTTCTCAATTCCAATCGACTAGGTGTATTGTGTCGATTCTTTTGAGTAATATATCTGGAAATCCCAATTGATTCTTTATTAGAAATGTTTCGAACACAACTAGTACATTCCAAAATAACCGTTACTCGGGCATCTTTACCCTTGGCCATGAACCTCCTTTGTATTTTTGATTTACGCAACTATTTCATTTTCAGATCCAAAACAAAATGACGAAAAGAAAAAAGGAACGAAAAAAGCAGAAGTTGCTAAAATGATGAAAGATTTCGTTGCAATCATATTATAGTAATAATAAGTAATACAAGGATTTCAAAATTTAGAATCGCAGTACAGTATTTCATTTTTCATTTCAGTATCTTGTATTATATTTTTGTGCTAGCCATGAAATTTTTATTTCCGTTATCACTCGTTTATTAATTTAATTGGAACCTAGGCCCAAGTCCGAGTTTGACTGAGCTTGAATCCACTTTTATTCTTTCTCTTTTCTTTTTCTAACTTTTTTTTTATTCTAATAAAAAAAAAAAAAAAGATAAGGGGAGAGGATTAGTCACAGATATTTGATTGTAGCTCTAATCTTCTTCACCCCTTCCCGGGTTAACAACTAGAATGGGTTAATCACTAGAATGAAAAAAAGGGGAATATCAACGCATCTGGGAATAAACGATTGATCTCTATCAATAGAGCCGCTAAAGACCCGAACCAGAGAGTACTTACTACTGGTGCCACGGAGAGATATGTTTTTAGATCTCTCATTTTAAAAACTCCTTCTTTATTCTTTATAGTAATTTGTACTACATAATGGTAATACATATATGATTAGATGTCTATATAGTTCCGCTTATATTGTGCACGAACTCTCTAATTTAAATTGAAATCTACAAAAATTCGGTAGATATTCTTTTTTTAGAAAAAAAAGAATATGTCCCTTTCCTCCTCAACATTATCTAAAAATATTTATTTTTTTACGGCGGGTTTCATATTTATTTCATACGTATATAATTATTTTTATTATTGTATGGTATGTATGTTATATGGTATGAAACAAAAAAGAAGAAATGGCAATAGAATTTGTTTATATCAAATTAGGAAATAAATCAAAATGTTGGAAAACAAGACAGGGATTCTCTACAATGACACTGTAGACCAATTGAAAGGGATGTAGCGCAGTTTGGTAGCGCGTTTGTTTTGGGTACAAAATGTCACGGGTTCAAATCCTGTCATCCCTACCTATTACTTATTCTTCTGAACAGTAAAAAGGAATCAATTGAGATCGATTACAGTTGAACATACATAATTAATCTTTTCTTTCATTTTATCATATTCTATATGATAGTATATACATGCAAGATATATTAGGATTACTTTTATTTTATTGAAAATAACGCGCTCTTAGTTCAGTTCGGTAGAACGTGGGTCTCCAAAACCCGATGTCGTAGGTTCAAATCCTACAGAGCGTGATTGCATTCTTCTTATTGGTAGGTCAAAATAAAATTGTACTGAAATAATTGAACAGCAATCTGAATTTGACCCCCTATGAGTTCAAGCAAGTAGGAGGTCAAGCAAAAAAATAGATGTTAATTAATCAAAGGTCCAACTGGTCACCACGTCTGTATTGTAAATATGCAGTTACAAATAGTCCAGCCAAAGTAATAGGAATTAGACCTAATACGATTCCAAATAGAAAAACTTCAATCATTTGAATTTATTTGCACCAGAAGAAAAAAGGAGAGGTAATATCGATCCTTAAATATTAATATGTATTGTCCATGAATCTCAATGATCAATAATTTGAAATTGACAAGATAACGAACTCTAGAATATATAAAATATATGGACTACCCCACAAATCTTTCTTTTTATGAATTGTACAGTTAATTAATTTCAAATAAGTCGTATCTTGCTCAGACCGATAAATAGAGCTGAGGT